CTATGTATGAAGACATGACCTCTCTGGATCCCATTGAATGGGATTATGAGGAGGATCCCATTGAATGGGATTATGAGGAAGATCCTATTGAATGGGATTATGAGGAAGATCCTATTGAATGGGATTATGAGGAAGATCCTAATTATGAAGAGGATCCCGTTCAATGGGATTCGGAGAAGAAGTTTTATTCTAAGGAGGCTCCTTATTTGAAGGAGGAACCTTATTTGGAGGAAGATCTTTATAAAGATCGTATTGATTCAGAGGAAGAGCCTTATTTGGAGGAATATTCTTATAAAGATCGTATTGATGCTTATCAAAGAGAGACGGGATTAACTGAGGCTGTTCAAACAGGCGTAGGTCAAATAAATGCTATTCCCGTAGCAATTGGAATTATGGATTTTCGGTTTATGGGGGGTAGTATGGGATCCGTAGTAGGAGAGAAAATAACCCGTTTGATTGAGTACGCGACCAATAAATTTCTACCTCTTATTATAGTGTGTGCTTCTGGGGGGGCGCGTATGCAAGAAGGAAGTTTGAGCTTGATGCAAATGGCTAAAATATCGTCTGCCTTATATGATTATCAATCAAATAAAAAATTATTGTATATATCAATCCTTACATCGCCTACTACTGGCGGGGTAACAGCTAGTTTTGGCATGTTGGGAGATATCATTATTGCTGAACCAAATGCCTATATTGCATTTGCAGGTAAAAGAGTAATTGAACAAACATTGAATATAATAGTACCTGAAGGTTCACAAGAGGCTGAACATTTATTTGAGAAGGGTTTATTGGACCTAATCGTACCACGTAATCTTTTAAAAAGCGTTCTAAGTGAGTTATTAAAGCTCCATGCCTTCTTTCCTTTGTCAATTAAGTAGAGGTGTACTAAGTTCAATTTTTTTATTTTTAGTAAATGAGCAGATAACTTTTTTTACCTAGATTTCTTATTATTAATTAAGATTAAGAATTCTCTATACATCATCAATGAGATAAAAGTACGAGTTTTTATTTTCATGAATTTAGAAAAATAAAATGAATTTCGTTTTATGTATATAATCAAATTCAAATATAGAAAAGATAAATATACAATTTTTTTTTCCATTTTATGAAAATACCATTTAACTAAAAATACCCGTTATGTTGCAAATATTGCGATAATTTGTAAAAAAAACTATTTATTAAATTAAAAAGACAAGACAAAGAAATAAAGAAAAATAAAGGTTATTATCATACATATCTTTTATGTAGATAGATGAATCAAAAAGTTTCAATTGATATTTTTGTATATTTTCCTATTTTACTTTTTTAAAATAAATAATAACTTAGGTAAATACTTCTAAAGCATATGTATAAAAAGACCTTAGTTTATTTAATCCCTTCATACTTACTATAACAAGTTATTTTGGTTTTTTACTAGCGGCTTTAATTATAATTTCAGTTTTATTTATTGGTCTGAATAAAATACGACTTATTTAAAATTTCTCTACTTGAAAGAAACAATGCAAGTGACTGAATCTATTTTAGTTTAATTCGATCTACGACGAAAAAATCACGCTCTGTAGGATTTGAACCTACGACATCGGGTTTTGGAGACCCACGTTCTACCGAACTGAACTAAGAGCGCTTTTTTATCTGAATAGAAAAGACTAGAAAAGGGGGGATTCTTTTTCTAACACTAATTCATTTTATTTTTATATGCTCTATAGTTAGTTTCATAAAAATGACTGATTCCACGCAACTTGAATCGATCTCAATTGATTCCTCGTTACTGTCAAAAAGGGCAGTAGGGATGACAGGATTTGAACCCGTGACATTTTGTACCCAAAACAAACGCGCTACCAAGCTGCGCCACATCCCTTCAATTGGTCTACATTGTCATTGTAGAGAATTCCTGTCTTGTTTTCCATATTCCTATTTCCTCCATTGATAAAACACAATTTATGTCCGTTTCATCTCTTTTATTTAACATATAATTTAACATATATAATAATAAAACTAAAAGACTTAAAAATAAATGAAAATTTTTTTGAAATGATACAAGAGGATGCATTTTTTTTTATTTTAATACTCTGTTTCGGATTGAAATAGAGTTTCAAAATTATTATTTTACTTATAATTTTAGTATTATTATCCCTTCGAATCAAAATATAAGAGTTGCATAAATAAAAAATTCAAGGGAGGTTCATGGCCAAGATGAAAGATGCGCGAGTAAGAGTGATTTTAGAATGTACTAATTGTATTCGAAATAGTGTTAAAAAAGTACCTACGGGCATTTCGAGATATATTACTCAAAAGAATCGACATAATACACCTAATCGATTAGAATTGAAAAAATTCTGTCCCTATTGTTACAAACATATGATTCATAGGGAAATAAATAAATAGATCGAATGAAGTATGTATTATCCCTTAAAGAGGAAAAATTACATTATTTATATAGAACATATTTTATTTAAATAAAAAATTAAATAAAAAAGAAGTCTATTGGACGTTAAGATGATAATTAATAAATATAATTTTAGGAATAAGAAATAAACTAAACAAACCATGGATAAATATAAGCGATCTTTTCTTAAATCCAAGCGATCTTTTCTTAAATCCAAGCGATCTTTTCGTAGGCGTTTGCCCCCGATTCAATCAGGGGATCGAATTGATTATAGAAACATGAGTTTAATTAGTCGATTTATTAGTCAACACGGAAAAATATTATCTAGACGAATGAATAGATTGACCTTGAAACAACAACGATTAATTACTATTGCTATAAAACAAGCTCGTATTTTATCTTTGTTACCTTTTATCAATAATGATAAAAAATTTGAAAGAACCAAGTCGACTACCAGAGCTGCGGGTCTTAGAACCAAAAATAAATAAGCTTATTCTTTGTTCACTTAAATTCAAAATTCCAATGCGAACTCAAACATGAATTGGTGTTTTGTTCTATAAATCTGAGAATCTATATTTTATTATCATGTCGTAAGAAAAAACGAATAGAAAATATTTTTTATTGAACATGTTTATTCATTTGGATTACTTTAACGTATTTTTCTCATAGTAATTTCGACCCCACCTTCCCGGAGTTTATTCTCCGGGGAATTCTATTTAAATTATTCCGGTGTATTCTTTACGATTTGTTTCTTGTCTGATTTCGTTAAAAATCATATAAAGACAATTCCTATTTGATATAGCTATTTGGGCTAATATTTTACGATTAAGAAACAACTGTCTTTTGTATAGATCATATATTAATTTACTATAACTATAGGATACTTCCCTTTCTCGAATTACTGCGTTGATCCGAGCGATCCACAAACGACGAAAATTTCTCTTTTGCTTATCCCTATCTTGATGAGCTGAAAAAAAAGCTTTTATATTTTGTTGAGTAATAGTTCGAGTAAGTCTTGAATGGGCCCCTCGACAACTTGATGAAAATAAACGCATTTTTGTTCTACGTCTCCGGGCTATATATCCACGTTTAATCCTGGTCATTGAATAAATATAACTTTGACGAATAACTAATTTATTTCTTTTATGTCAGTTATCCCCTTCCCCATTAATAATCAAACGGATTTTTCCAATATATAAAATACAAATTCCAATGGCTTTGGCTATTATAACCTTCCCGACCACGATTTTTAGCTATTTTTTATTTTATTGTGAAATAAAATAAAAAAATTAAATGAATAAAGAAATAGTGGGTTCCGTCGTTTCTATGGTTACTTCTTAAACGGTGAGGTCTTCTCTATACACCGGAGCTTTTAACTTTATTTAATCAATGTTTTTGGTAACTTGTATAGTTCACACCACATTCTTTAGCTCTACTCAGAAATTATCTAGTACATAGGTCTTTCACAATGAGACCTACCTATACAGTAACGGTATTTAATTCTAAAAGTTAGCTGGATAGCTGACCCTCGTAGTCCGTTTTATGTTTTTGAATTGAATTTTAATAAAATTTCATCCGCTTAATGGATAACTATATTGCTACCAATGGAGAATTACTTATCATTTTAAGATTGGATTTGCACCAATGGAAACCATAAACTTTAACCACAATTTAGATTGATTTACTTATTTTTTTAAATAGTAAATGGAATTCTTTCTTCCATTATATCCTATTACCGGGTATTGATCATTCATACTGGAAAGTGGTTTTATTGCTTTTTTTGCGCCAGGCTCATGATCCAAACGAGTCGCACATACACCCTAGTACATCTTCCTCGACGCTGAGGACATTCCCCCAGGGCGGGGGATTTTTTGACATTTCGAACTGGCTGTCTTGTATTTCTAATAAGTTGTTTAATAGTTGGCATGTTAAATAATATACCTAAAGGACTGGTTTAGATTGATCCTAACCGAATGATTGTTAATTTTTTTATTATTTAATAGATTCCGAGTTTACTATTTAATAGATATAGTAAACTCGGAGATAAACTTTCAAATCATGGATTTTACTCACTTCCATTTTATTCATCAAAATTATCAAATTCTCTTTTTTCTATTTCTTCATCAAAATAATGAGATCTCATTATTTCCCTCACATCACATCCTATCTGATCAATAATTCCATAAGCATAAGCTTCTGTTGCTGTCATAAGAGTGTTATTTTTCATGTCTTCCTTTATAATCTCTATAGGTTGGCCCGTTTTTTCTGAAAAAGCTGTTAGGATGATGTTATACATTGTCATCATTAGGTCCAATTCATTCATTAAGTCTATCGCTTGTTTATTAAACATAGGAGAATGGGAGGGTTCACGCATCTTTACAAAAAGGCCAGGGAGTCCTATACGTGTGTTTCCTCCAACCAGGGCCAAACATCCCATTCCCGCAGCTATTCCCAGGCCTATGGTAGTGACATTTGCCTTCGATCCTCGTATAGCCTGATAAACACCTAGTCCAATCGCAAGATTCCCGCCGCGAGAATTTATAAACACCAGTTGATCTAGGGTAGGATCTTCCTGATTGAAATATATTATACTACTTGCAACTTTATTCGCGGGTTCAGCATTCATATTGCCGAATAAAAAAAAAATTCTTCTTAGAAAAAGTTCGTGGGATATTTCACCCCAACCCGGTTCCTTTTCTTCAGGAATTGGAAACGGGATTTTTGGTGTACCAATTGGCATAATTTAAAATAAAAAATTAATTACAATTATTTGGCTTTGATATTGAAATGTAACAATATGATAAGCCTGGTTTAAAACTAAACTAAAATATATTAGTAAAAATTATTAGTAAAATTTATTAGTAAAAATTATAATAAGCCTGGTCTAAAATTCCTTAAAAACTAGTTTTTTGGGAATATCAAATTTTGGTAGGCTTCGTGAGGTGCTTCTTTTAGAGTTAAACAGAGTTAAACAACGTCCAGATTTCGAGAAACAATACCTTTTGTTTTTATTTTCATTCCCATCGAAATAAATACTATGATTCAAATTTTGGACAGACATGAATACAGCATCTGTAGGATAACTTCTATCTTGAAAGTTATGTGGTATTTTTATAAGATATCCATGATTTTTTTCGATTTTTAATTTAATAACCAAATTAATTGGTTATGTTAAGCTAGCAATATGTTGTATATTGTCAACAATTTATACATAAGGTGGTAAAATAATATCTTGGGCAGTTAAATATCTCTGACACAAATAGATGCGTCACAAATTCCATATAGATTACTTCTCAATATAATTTCTTTCAAATTAATTAAGTATTTCACGAACTGATTCTTGAATACCCGTTATAGTCAAATATTCATGGGGTACGTTTTCAGATTTTACATGTGTAATACACGTTCCTTTTATTTCTACAAGTAAAGCTTTTCGCATTGTAATGCCTATTGTATTGGCTTGGCCTTTCATAAGTGGAGACAGAATGTTCTGTAATAAAGACGTTTACTATCTGTTCTTGATTCAACAAACTTCTAGTCTAGTGTTCGAGTGGATATTGTTAGTTTTTCTTGAACCATAGTAATATATATTATTTGTATTATATACTATATATTATTTGTATTTTATTAAATTATTTATTTCTCTTCTTTATTTTGAAATTTATTTACTGTTTATTTCTAGACACGTCTTTTTTTTGGAGGTCTACAGCCATTATGTGGCATAGGGGTTACATCCCGTACAAAAGTTAATAGTATACCACTTCTACGAATAGCTCGTAATGCTGCGTCTCTTCCTAGACCGGGACCTTTTATCATTACTTCTGCTCGTTGTATATCTACTGTACGAATAGCATCTACTGCTGCAGTTTGAGCGGCAAAAGGTGTCCCTCCTCTCCTATTCTTAAATTTACAAGTACCAGCCGAAGACCAGGAAATTACCCGACCCCTTAGATCTGTAACCGTGACAATGGTATTATTGAAACCTGATTGAATATGAATAACCCCTTTTGGTATTCTACGTAAATTCCTACGTGAAACAATACGTAAATTCCTACGTGAACCGATACGTAAATTCCTACGTGAACGAGCTCTAGGTATATCTTTTGACATATTGTATCATCTTATAAATTATGAGTCAGAAATATATGGATATATCCATTTCATATCAAAATAGATTCTTTATTTGTACATTGAGCTTTTTAGTAAGTCTAATTATCCTTGTCTTTGTTTATGTCTCGGATTGGAACAAATTACTATAATGCGCCCCTGCCTGCGGATTAGTCGACATTTTTCACAAATTTTACGAATGGAAGCTCGTATTTTCATATTTATTCTTCCTTATCTTAATTCTAAATATACTTCATTGGTAGAAAATTTGTTTCTTGAAATTTTTCATCTAGAATCGTATTGAATAAAAACATTTAATCTTTCGAATCTTTGTTTTGGAATCGATAAATTATACGTCCTCGGGTTGAATCATAATGACTTATTTCAATTTTGACTTTATCTCCCGGCAATATCCGTATAAAATTACATCGTATCTTTCCTGAAATATAACCTAGAACCAGATCTTCATTATCTAACCGACGAACTCGGAACATGCCATTGGGAAGTGATTCAGTAATTAAACCTTCATAGATACATTTTTGTTCTTTTTTCATTACAGATTTAGCCTCCTTGAAAATTGAGTATAAACGATATTAGATAACTTATCCTCTTGATTTTTGTACAAATAGGAAGCGATTTCGGATCCAATTTGGATATTAAAAAAATTACCATATATAACACAAAATTTCTCCTCCTATTCCTTCTAGTCGAGCTTCCCGGTCTGTCATTATACCTTGAGAGGTAGAAAGAATGACAATTCCTATTCCACCTAAAATTCTAGGAATTTGTTGTGAGTTGGAATATATTCGTAGACCAGGTCGACTAATTTGTTTTAAATTTAAAAAATTTATATAGGGTCTTTTCCTATTTCTTCTATACCGTAGGGTTAAAACCAAAAAATATTTGTTTTTTTCTATATGTTTTCTAACGTTTTCAATAAAACCTTCTCGTAAAAGTATTTTAACAATATTTTCTGTAATATTAGTAGATGCTACGCGAACAATTCTTTTTCTATCCATATCAGCATTTCGTATAGAGGTTATTATCTCAGCAATAGTGTCTCTACCCATGATAAACTAAAATTATTAGTGCCTGAAAATTATATATAATCAACATGTTTTTTATTTTTTTAATGAATATTAATTTTTCAAGATATATACGTGAAACACAATCTACAAATTTCTCTAGTTCTTAATATATTTCTTTCAAATACTTCAAAGATATCATGATCTTATTTTATAATACCTCGGAAGCTAATGAAACAATTTTAGTAAAATTTAATTGTCTTAATTCCTCGGGAATTGCACCAAAAATTCGAGTTCCTTTTGGATTTTTTTTGTGATCAATCACAACTGCAGCATTGTCATCATATCGTATTATTATACCGTCGTCACGTTTAAGTTCTTTACAGGTACGAACAACTACAGCTCTAACTACTTCTGATTTTTCTAGGGTCATATTTGGTACTGCTTTTTTGATCACAGCAACAATAATGTCACCAATATTAGCATATCGACGATTACTAACTCCTATGATTCGAATACACATCAATTCTCGAGCCCCGCTATTATCCGTTACATTTACATAGGTCTGAGGTTGAATCATATCAATTTTTAGTCTATTCTTCTAATGCAAAGGATGAAGAAAATAAAAAAAATATTGTTTTGTCTAAAAAAAGAAATCCGCAATTGTGTTTTATTTCAAGACTTATTTCTGTCGGTTCTACGTTTTTATCTAGAACTAATAAATTGAGTTCGTATAGGCATTTTGGATGCTGCTATTAAAATAGCTCGTCTAGCTATATTTTCTTTTACTCCACCCATTTCATATAGTATTCGTCCTGGTTTAACAACAGCTACCCAATATTCAGGAGATCCTTTCCCAGAACCCATACGTGTTTCAGCTGTTCTTACTGTAACTGGTTTATCTGGAAATATACGGACCCATATTTTTCCACCGCGCCGTGCATTTCGTGTCATTGCTCGTCGGCCTGCTTCTATTTGTCTAGATGTGATCCAAGCGGGTTCAAGTGTTTGAAGAGCATATTTGCCAAAACAAATATTATTACCGCGATAAGATATTCCCTTCATTCTTCCTCTATGTTGTTTACGGAATCTAGTTTTTTTGGGGTTATAGTTGATGGTTGTTTCGGAATTCCATCTCTACTACAGAACTGGACGTGAGAGTTTCTTCTCATCCCGCTCCTCGCGAATCAAATAAAAGGATCCAATTTATAAAAATAGTTTTTATAACGTTTTAATAACTTTTTATTTTCTTTTGTCCTTATTTTTAAAAAGAGTAAAAAAAAAAGAGAATTTTTTTTCGCGGGCGAATATTTACTCTTACAATTTATATTTCAGTCGTAGCGCTTGTTCGTGACTTCACAGAATAGATGAATTGAATTCCGGTTCATTTCGCCATCCCAACTAGTGAATCAATAAGATTTGTTCAATAAATTATTTTGTATTCACAGGTTTCATCGTTCCCACCGCTTCGTACTTAATGATTAGGTCATAATTTTACAACGGAGCTCACAATACAATTTTTGAGTCAACCTTCTCAGTCTTTATTGGCTCTAAGCTCTTTATTTTTCTTTTATTACATAGATTAATTTAATATTTTATTATGTATGAATCAATGAGTATTGATGCTTTATTACACTGTCTTTTATGAGAATGCCTCATAAGACCTTACATATTGGAATTCTATATCATTGATATTTTTTCTCTCTTTTTCTCATCTTTCCATTTATACACACGCTATAAATCTGTCTTTTGTTTTAAACTTAGAATAAAAGTTTATTCAAGAAAATTTCAGTTGTTACAAAGATATGATAAATTTAACATATCTTGACTGGTTCTTTAGATTTAGATAATACGAAGTGATGAGTTGGTTTTCCAACAGATTGCCGGGCTAGTCTTTTTTAATCCTAACAAAACCAACGAGTCACACACTAAGCATAGCAATTATATCAAAAGGTTAATCAATTTTTTATTTTATTCTTATAGAATTGAGAATTAATTTTATTGATTATAAAACGAATGAACCAATTTTCTCTTTTTGTTCTATGCTATTGATAGAAGAGAAAAGTAATTAAAGTTTGTTTATTACTCCTTATCTATAAAAATCCAAATTTTGATGCCTAATACTCCATAGATAGTCTGAACTGTATAGGAACAATAATCAATTTTAGCTCGAATAGTTTGTAGGGGAACCCTACCTTCTCTGATCCATTCGACACGCGCAATTTCTTTTCCGTCAATACGTCCTGAAATTTGTACTTGAATTCCTTTTGTATTTGCTTGTTCAGTTAATTCAATAGCTTTTTTCATTGCTTTTCGAAATGAAACTCTATTCTTTAATTGGTTGACTATAAATTCTGCAATAATATTGGGGTTTCTATAAGGCTTTTTAATTCTTGTGATAGCAATGTTAAATTTTCGGTTCACATAATGAAATTCTTTTTGTAGATTCATCTGCAATTCTTCGATTCCTCTAGGTCTA